ACACGTCATGGGCATCCCGCCTTTCTATGTTCTATAGACTTGTATGTAACTATTGAGAGTGAAGATATTCTACATAATGTGAATATTCCACCCAAAAGTTTGCTTTTAGTTCAAAACGATCAATATGTAGAATCCGAACAAGTAATTGCTGAGATTCGCGCAGGAATATCCACTTTGAATTTTAAAGAGACGGTTCGAAAACATATTTATTCTGATTCAGATGGAGAAATGCACTGGAGTACCGATGTCTATCATGCACCCCAATTTACATATGGTAATGTTCATCTATTACCAAAAACAAGTCATTTATGGATATTATTAGGAGGGCCGTGCAGGTCCAGTCTAGTCTATCTTTCGATCCACAAGGATCAGGATCAAATGAATGCGCATTCTCTTTCTGGCAAGCGAACATATACTTCTAACCTCTCAGTAACCAATGATCAGGCGAGGCATAAATTGTTTAGTTCGGATTTTTATGGTCAAAAAAACGATAGGATTCCTGATTATTCAGACCTTAATCGAATCATATGTATTGGTCAGTATAATCTCGTATATTCGCCTATTCTCCACGAGAATTATGATTTATTGTCAAAAAGGCGAAGAAATAAATTCATCATTCCACTACACTCGATTCAAGAACTCGAGAATGAACTAATGCCTCGTTCAGGTATCTCGATTGAAATCCCCGTAAATGGTAGTTTCCGTCGAAATAGTATTCTTGCTTATTTCGATGATCCTCGATACAGAAGAAAGAGTTCGGGCATTATTAAATATGGGACTATAGAAACGCATTCAGTCATCAAAAAAGAGGATTTGATTGAGTATCGAGGAGTCAAGGAATTTAGGCCAAAATACCAAATGAAAGTAGATCGATTTTTTTTCATTCCTGAAGAGGTGCATATCTTGCCCGGATCTTCTTCCATAATGGTACGGAACAATAGTATCGTTGGGGTCGATACACAAATCACCTTAAATCTAAGAAGCCGAGTCGGTGGGTTGGTCCGGGTGGAGAGAAAAAAAAAACGAATTGAACTGAAAATCTTTTCTGGAGATATCCATTTTCCTGGAGAGACAGATAAGATATCCAGACATACCGGCGTTTTGATACCACCAGGAACAGGAAAAAGAAATTCCAAGGAATACAAAAAAGTGAAAAATTGGATCTATGTCCAACGAATTACACCTAGTAAGAAAAGGTTTTTTGTTTTAGTTCGACCTGTCGTCACATATGAAATAACGGACGGTATAAATTTAGCAACTCTTTTTCCACCGGATCCATTGCAGGAAAGGGATAATGTGCAACTTCGAATTGTCAATTATATCCTTTATGAAAATGGCAAACCGATTCGAGGAATTTCTGACACAAGTATTCAATTAGTTCGGACTTGTTTAGTATTGAATTGGAACCAAGACAAAAAAAGTTCTTCTTGCGAAGAAGCCCTTGCTTCTTTTGTTGAAATAAGGACAAATGGTTTGATTCGACATTTCTTAAGAATCAACTTAGCGAAATCACCTATTTCGTATATCGGAAAAAGGAATGATCCGTCGGGGTCAGGATTGCTCTCTGATAATGGATCAGATTGTACCAATATCAACCCCTTTTCTGCCATTTTTTCCTATTCCAAGGCAAAAATTCAACAATCTCTTAACCAACCTCAAGGAACTATTCATACGTTGTTGAATAGAAATAAGGAATGTCAGTCATTGATAATTTTGTCAGCAGCCAATTGTTCTCGAATGGGGCCATTCAAGGATGTAAAATATCACAGTGTGATAAAAGAATCAATTAAAAAAGATTCCCTAATTCCAATTAGGAATTCATTGGGCCCTTTAGGAACATGCCTTCCAATTGAGAATTTTTATTCATCTTACCATTTAATAACTCATAATCAGATCTTAGTAACTAAATATTTGCAACTTGACAATTTAAAACAGACTTTTCAAGTGATTAAATTGAAATATTATTTAATGGATGAAAATGGAAAAATTTTTAATCCCGATCCATGCCGTAACATTATTTTAAATCCATTCAATTTGCATTGGTTTTTTCTCCATCACAATTATTGTGCAGAGACATCTAAAATAATTAGTCTTGGACAGTTTATTTGTGAAAATGTATGTATAGCCAAAAATGGATCGCCCCTCAAATCGGGTCAAGTTATACTTGTTCAAGTTGACTCGATAGTGATACGATCAGCTAAGCCTTATTTGGCCACCCCCGGAGCAACTGTTCATGGCCATTATGGGGAAACCCTTTACGAAGGAGATACATTAGTTACATTTATATATGAAAAATCGAGATCCGGTGATATAACACAGGGTCTTCCAAAAGTAGAACAGGTGTTAGAAGTGCGTTCGATTGATTCAATATCCATGAATCTAGAAAAGAGGGTTGAGGGTTGGAACAAATGTATACCAAGAATTCTTGGAATTCCTTGGGGATTCTTGATTGGTGCTGAGCTAACTATAGCGCAAAGCCGAATCTCTTTGGTTAATAAAA